AATCACTTATTCACAAACCTCCTGTGGGGCTAATAGTTTTCAGTTCCCATCTCATGGAAAACCTTTTTCGCTCCGCTTACCCCTAGCCCTCTCTAGGGGTATTTTAGTGATAGGTTCTATAGGAACTGGACGATCCTATTTGGTCAAATACCTAACGACAAACTCCTATGTTCCTTTCATTACAGTATTTCTGAACAAGAACAAGTTCCGGGATAACAAGCGTAAGGGCTTTGTTATTGACGATATCGACCGTGACCTTGATACGAAGCTGGAGCTTCTAACTATGAGGAATGCGCTAACTATGGATATGGGTAGGATGCCGAAAAAAAAAATAGAACGGTTTTATATCACCCTTCAATTCGAATTAGCAAAAGCAATGTCTCCTTGCATAATATGGATTCCAAACATTCATGATCTGGATGTGAATGAGTCGAATTACTTATCCCTCGGTCTAGTAGTGAACTATCTCTCCAGAGGTTGTGAAAGATGTTCCACTAGAAATATTCTTGTTATTGCTTCGACTCATATTCCCCAAAAAGTGGATCCCGCTCTAATAGCTCCGGATAAATTAAATACATGCATTAAGATACGAAAGCTTCTTATTCCACAACAACGAAAGCACTTTTTCACTCTTTCATATACTAGAGGATTTCATTTGGAAAAGAAAATGTTCCATACTAATGGATTCGGGGCCATAACCATGGGTTCCAATGTACCAGATCTTGTAGCACTTACCAACGAGGCCCTATCGATTAGTATTACACAGAAGAAATCAATTATAGACACTAATCTAATTAGATCTGCTCTTCATAGACAAACTTGGGATTTTCGACCCAAGGTAAGATCGGTTCAGGATCATGGGACCCTTTTCTATCAGATAGGAAGGGCTGTTGCACAAAATGGACTTCTAAGTAATTGCTCCATAGATCCTATATCTATCCATATGAAGAAGAGATCATGGGATTCTTATTTGTACAAAAGGTACCTCGAACTTGGAACGAGCATGAAGAAATTAACGATACTTCTTTATCTTTTGAGTTGTTCTGCCGGATCGGTCGCTCAAGACCTTTGGTCTCTACCCGAACTCGATGAAAAAAGGGGGATCACTTCTTATGGACTCGTTGAGGATGATTCTGATCTAGTTCATGGCCTATTAGAAGTAGAAGGCACTCTGGTGGGATCCTCATGGACAGAAAAAGATTGCAGCCAGTTTGATAACGATCGAGTGACATTGCTTCTTCGGCCCGAAGCAAGGAATCCCTTAGATATGATGCAAAATGGATCTTGGTCTATCGTTGATCAGAGATTTCTCTACGAACAAGCCTTTGAAGAAGGAGAAGAACAAGCCTTTGAAGAAGGAGAAGGAGTCCTCGACCCGGAACGGATAGAGGAGAATTTTTTCAATCGCATAGTTTGGGCTCCTAGAATATGGCGACCTTGGGGCTTTGGATACAATCAAATAGAAAGCCCCAATGAATTGGGATTTCCCTATTGGGCCAGGTCATTTCGGGGCAAGCGGATCATTTATGATGAAGAGGATGGGCTTCAAGAGAATGATTCGGAGTTCTTGCAGAGTGGAACCATGCAGTACCAGACACGAGATAGATTTTCCAAAGAACAAGGTTTTTTTCGAATAAGCCAATTCATTTGGGACCCTGCAGATCCACTCTTTTTCCTAGACAAAGATCAGCCCTTTGTCTCTGTGTTTTCACATCGAGAATTCTTTGCAGATGAAGAGATGTCAAAGGGGCTTCTTACTCCCCAAATAGATCCTTCTACATCTACATCTAGACCTAAACGCTGGTTTATCAAGAATACGCAAGAAAAGTACTTCGAATTGTTGATTTATCGCCAGAGATGGCTTAGAACCAATAGTTCATTATCTAATGGATTTTTCCGTTCTAATACTCCATCTGAGAGTTATCAGTATTTATCAGAGCTGTTCCTATCTAACGGAACGCTATTGGATCAAATGACAAAGACATTGGTGAGAAAAAGATGTCTTTTCCCGGATGAAATGGTTGTTGCTATCTGCTACACTAACGAATCATTGGTTTAACTGAATAACTAAATAAAATAGATAGATATTTTTCTTCGTCTCAGGTCGACGGATCTTCTCAATTGAAAGATCCCCTATATGTATAATACACATTCCAGTTGACCGACTAATTCTAATTGTTTTGTTCCGAAGCAAAGATCTCCACGGAGCGGTTCGTCCTATTCACGACCAAGAAGTGCTAGATTCTCTTTCGGATAGGCCCTGAAAGGAGAAGGGAGGCTGGAACGCCAACAGGCGTCTATTATTGAATTCACCCGACCCGATAGTACCCATTTTGGGAACGTCCAGCGCCAAAGTCACTGAATGGGTAAGCCACCAATCCCTAAAACGGACTATGTAATGTACTTTATCTGCCGGGTTAGGGGTGGGCATTTTACCAGAGGTTTCTATTGTATCAATCTACCCTTGTGCGATTCCTGTTGAAGCATAGACTCGGGGGGT